GCCCGGGCATACATCCAATGCATTTCGATCACGTGAACACTACGAACCCAATGGAGAGGGTATACTCCAGTTGAGACTAAGAACATGAATTCAAAACATTTCCCGAGTTGAACCAAGAAAGACAGATAGATGAAAATGGATTCATTTCACCGATGGCAATGAGTCAAGTCCTTGTCTGTCTACCTCTTCTGAACGAACCCGGGCGTATCAATGGAATGCCCTGAGTGGAACCATATAGAAAGACTTGCAAAAGCATATGAACATGAGTTCCCTACCAGAAAGAGCCGAAGGATCCGCTCTAGTCACGTCATCGGAAGTCACTGCACTAAGGGCACAGTTGAGTGAAGTGCTAGGGAAATTCAATGAGGTGAGCGAAGCTCGGGTCGGCATTTTTACATATGGAAGAAGAAAACTCACATTTAGAGAACAATCAACACACGGTTCCATTAGCTCTCGGCTTTTCTCTTTTCTTTTTCTTATTACGCTTGTGCCTCTTAAACTGGTTTCCTTAAGAGTCTTTGAATGCACGATACAGCCCTTCTTGTCTTGTTCAGGAAAGAAGAAATGGAAGAAGGAAAGATGATCTTTCTCTAAACTGTTATTAACATAAGATCATCGGTTCACGAACGGTAGAAGAATAACTATGGCAGAGACATTTTTTTTATCTGATTGGATAAGACTAATTAGTCTTTAACCGGATCGGAGAAGTTACAACTTTCCTAATTCGTAATTTTACAATACCTGGAAGCAGGTAATCTTCTTCTTCTCTTAAGGCATACTACTTATGCGCCACAAAGAGTGTGATAAAGAAGACCAAGGGTGAAAGCTATGAATGTAGAGGAAGGAGGCTTTGGGAAAGCTCCCATAAAAGGAAAAGAGTGAATCTGGACTTACTATTCAGGTACTAAGAGCATCTTTGAGCTTCTTTCCCTGCCTGTCTGCTGCTTTGTCTGACTATTAGTCCTAGTCCTACTCTCTTTCCAACCGTACCTTCCTTATTTCTTTCCCGAAAGCCTAGAAGCAATAAAGATTATTTCTAAGTGAAGGAAAAGTCGTTCCGGTGAACAATTGATTAGGGTTCGAATTTCCCTTCTAAGAAGGCTTTTTGATGTTAAGATACTGTTGGCTTAAGACTGGCTGGAGGGGAATTTGTACACTCGTAAGGAACTGGATGAAAAATGGAACTCCTCAAACAAGAGGACAGCAGAGGAATGCGACTATAGAAATATAGAAAAGCCTTACCTGGTTTAAAAAGTATACTTTTCATATAAACTTCTTACTCGGGGACTGGCACAGAAGAGAAGTAAACAGCCTACAAGAAAACTCCCACTGACTCGGGAAAATACGGAATTAGATCAGCACTAGCAGGAAGGGAGTAGTAACTTTCCATGGGTAAGGTTCTAGTTTCACATTCTTTTAATTAAAAGTATTCCCTTAACCTTTAGTCTCACACTCTGTGAAGTGCCGCCTCTCTGGTATTTGTAGAACTTCAAGCCCCCTTATCTTATACCCTTTGGCTCGTATCAACTAAATTCGCTCTTATGCTCACCATTCTTTTTCTTTATAAACCCAGCTTGTCTTTACTCCATAACGGGAGTAAGTAAGAAAGAATTGAAAGCTAGAAACTATATAAACATCAAAGTCCCGGGGTTTTATATTGCAGCGCAAAGAGACTGAGGGGCGCTAACAAGATGACCCAAGCCCCTCTCCGGAGATTGATTAAAGCGGGGTTTAGGGCGTGTTGAGGAAAGGAAGGGGTAAGGAACTTTCCAATGGAATCTTCAATAAGATATTAAAGGAATTCCTCTTAGGATACCCTAGGAACAGAGAGCCACTACCCCCATTGTTAACCCCGAGGATGAACTCGTTTTAATGGCGCTCTTGTATATGAAATTATGGATGTCGCATAATTGGTTGCCGCAAGATCGGCTGTCGCACACGGGAATTGAAGATAAGCGCTCATGCTACATTTATAAAGAAGCAGCTCTTTCAATCTCTAACCTGGGTAAGAGAGGACCCTGAAAGCGCATTGGTCAGCGAGCAGCCCTTGCTTTAATGCCTCGATCTCGTAAAAGGCAGATTGTAAAGTGTGATTTCTTAGTAATTGCAGGACGAGACCAACTCCTCTGTGAATTTATCCGTCCTGGCCTTTACTTTATCCGTTCTGGACTCCACTAAATAAGCCCCTCTTGGGCAGTTTAATACAGCAGCTGAGCTTCAAGTTTTTCATTTCCCTTACTTTAAGGAAGCTTTGTCCAGGACAAGTTATTGGGGTCGTATACAGGAAGCCTTAGGCTGTGCAGCTATCTTAAGACTTACATTTTCCCTCCTTTCTGTGGCTTTCGTCAACATTTTCCTTAAGTAGGCTGTTGAAAGCTATGGAACGGCTGCTATCACTGGGAGGATAAGATTCTCTGGTATCGGAACTCCTAGTATAATTGGTCTTTCTATTACATCCTAGCATAGGCTCCCAGCGCGGATCAAAGGATCGGCAAGTTCGACTTCCCTTGAAAGGACAGTTGACTTTCTTGCGTACTTCTTTCCTTCCATCCTGAAAAGGAGATCCTTTGGAAAGTTCCTAGAAACTCTTCTTAATACGCTTATTCTCTGACCATAACGCCGTACCATGCAATAAGAGTTCCAACCTATTCTTTCTAACTAAGAGCAGATTCAATAGATGCCTAAGAGCGGTAATTCCGCATCTGAGAACAAGCCATTCTAGAACAACCGAGGGCATGTCCCCTGGCGGATTCGAGGTTAGAACACAAAAGCCCACCAGCCGAGCTTAACTGGTTAGTGATGGAAGCAATTCCCTACAACCACTTATGAAAGGACGTATGTCAATCTGGTCCTTCGGGTCCGGTTGAGGAGGAAACTATCCTAGTTGCGATCCCGGTTGAAACCCAAGGCCTTGCCCTCTCTGATGGATTCGAGCCTATCGATCTTGGGTCTAACCAAGCTGCGCCTTCTGTTCAAGCAAACAACTTTCAATTCTGGTAGAGAGAGGCCTTAATCTTGATCCCTTGGTTAGGCCAGCTAATTCAATTGATCTGGTACCAAGGAGAAGCCCTCTTCTTAGTCTCATTGCTTTCTTGCCTTGATCGGAGTTGAACGTAGAGGGAAGTCGCGTCGTGAGTTAAGTCATAAAGAAGCGAATCAAGATGACAGGATCATTCTCTTCCTTTCGCCAATGCACTCTTTTGTGCGGGGATCTGCATCGTGATAGTCAAAAACTGTGCCCATCTACCTTTCTTAGTGTGAATCCAACTACATTTATATATCCATGAGCAGGCTGAAGCTCGGGCTCATGCCTTATCGAGCATGTTATCTAGCGCAGGTGCCCCTCTAGAATGGAGTAAAATTCCCGCTTCAGCTTGTTAGCAGCTCTCATCTTAAAAGCCTATCGCTCGGTTAGACATTCTCAACAAATCCATAATAAGACTTTCTATCTCCGTTGAAGTGAACCTGGCTCTTGTGTGTATCCTTTTGCAAAGGGTCGATGGTTTTGAGCTCGACCAAGGGTCGATGGAATTGAGCTGGTCTTTCCTTTTTATTTCATAACCTTCTGCCCATTCGTCCTATTCAAGATATCCAATGGCTAGTTCCTTTGCTATCTATGGATGATACGATTTAAAGTGCCACAGCTGCTCCTTCTTCACTTCAAGAAGAGCTTCTTTTCTCTAAGCCCTTCTTTATTCTCAAAGCCCTTTTTCGTCCTTACCCCTTTTGCTTCGCACCTTAGGAAGTTTCCTTTGCTTTGAATCGGAATAGCTATCTAAAGTACCCTACGGCACTAAGACGAATTCTTTCTATTGGCCCTATGGGTTCTTCCTTATTTTCTTAGTACTTTATGATCCGGGTTTCATGCGTAAGTGAAGTCGACACTTGAATAAAAAGAAAGATCAGTTTCACCTGATCCGCCATATCCCTACGGATAATCATAGCTTACAAGATTTTTTTCTTTCTCTTACGTGCCAGTGTAAAGTAAAGGGCCAAGGCAGAACCTGCTTTCTGATAGGTAGCCAGCCCGCCCTTTCTCAGTCAATAGGCAATAAAATCACCTAAGGAAACAGGTAAGAGAATAGCTTTTGCTGGAAAAAGACAGACTGAGAAGAATCCCCTATAGTCTTAGTCATCGGATCGGGGGAACTTCCTCTATAAAGAATCATGTTCTTCCTTTTCTGTCCCCCAAGTAAAGTTGAAGTATAGAATCTCAGTTCTGTTCTAGTGGAAGCCTTTAGACTAGACTATCAATTCCTTCCTTTGGCCTAATCCAGGATAGAAGGTTACACCTCAACGAATAAAAAAGATAAGGTTCATCCCTCCTCACCTCAATGCTATGAATCATAACCCGTTTTCTCCACTTCTGGGACAAAAGAAAAAAACAGTCTTCGTAGAAGCACCTTCTTCCTATTGCTATTGCTTTGGTCCGGAGATGACTTGTGACTTGTATGGAGAGGGTACGCTGCTACGATGTGGCAAGATTAAACTGACCATGCTTAACTTCGATCTAGCTCAAAACCATCGAGCCTGTGTTCGTTCAATGCTTTGCCGGTCAAACATATAATATGATGCATTTCTCTAGTAGTACAGCTGACTAAACACAAGTCAACCCCAAAAGTTCCTTAAAAAGGCTCCACCTAGGGATAAGATTCTTCATTGCACGAACGCCCCCAAAAGTATTGGTTTCTTAGTAGTTGATTCAGATACTGATTGGAGATCGTACGCAATCACCTATTTTCAAAGATTGCATTGTTGTGCCAACTGGCGTGCATGAAGCTAGGGAGCTTTGTGATCTTAGGGAAAACCCTGTCATTCTCGTCGGGCAGGAATAATCGACGCGAAAGCCTGCTTTCTTTCTTGCCGGTTAGAGACGCGGCCGAAAGTTCCTTCTCCTCTCCACGAGCTCATGCTCGGAGGCGCAGGTTAGCAAGACGCTCTAATCGTAGGCCGAGAGCACCATCGCGAAAATAGGAAGTTTTTTATACTGACAGATACGAGTTTACAGAATCCAGAACTCAGATGCTACAAGTAGCTCGATGCAAAAGAAAGACAGAAAGTGTTGAGTAGACTGGGCCTCACACCCGTGACTTCACTCGGCTATCCTTGCTCCTACTGACTAGCTTCTGTCGCATATAGGAACTAGGTGAATCCTTTTGTTCTTTGCCTCTTCCCCTTGTCACTACCCTGGCAAAGTAGGCTTCCCTTCTATATTTGTTCATAAGTGGGCTACCTTTCCTGTAGCTAAGTCACTCCTCTATCTAGTAAGCCACATTAAGACCACAGTTTAGAAGACCTAAGCTAACAACATAAGAAGATATGAGCTAGACCTCCTCACATGGCGTTTAAGGGGCGGGGCTTTCATGATATATCTTAGAGCTAGCATGATTACCTTTTTTCTTATTGAATTCCATCTGCAGCTCCTTCTGTAACCTCTTTTTTGCCCACTTCTCTTCCACACCAAGATCCGTTTTTGAGCGACCACTTCTTGGTGGCTCCTACGGTGCCTGGATCTTCCAAAGATTGAATCTAAGGCTAGCCAACCATTTCAAAACTTCCTCGACAAGGCCGATCTTTAACCAGAAGATGGCACTCGGGTCCTTTTTGAGCTTTGAGCCCGGAATGGTAGGAATCAAAGCTCATGCATGTCGATGTGACGATCAACGGTCGAAAGACCACAGCACTGGTCAGTGCAAGCCAAAATGGACTAAAAGTCAAAGTTTCCGACGAGTTGAAACTCAGGCTCGAGCAGAACTCTAGCAGGATTAAAGCCGTTAACTCACGAGCGAAGCCAGTAGCTGGACTTGCCGAGGGCGTGCCGATCAGAATGGCTGCCAGGCTATACATAGAAAATCCGCAGGAACTCTTGTGCTTAATACTTTAAAAGTCAGTATGGGCTGCACATGCAGCAAGAATGTGCTGACCAACCAAAGACTCCCCTGAAAGCTGAGAGCGGTTCAATCCGATATTTGCATTTTTATATGAAAATTTCAAGCTTTGAAGAATGTATTATTACTCTTTATCCTGAATTCGATGAAGCTAATAGCGGAAAGAAAGAATGAAATGAAGGGGAAAGGGCTTTAGCTTAACATAAAGGCAGGGGAATGAAAGTAAGTCGACTGTAAGCGTACACAACTAGCTCTCTTGCCTTCCCACCACGAATAAGATCTTTTCTTTTGTTTCTGGAAACACCCGATCTACCAAGACCGAGACCTTAGTCGTAAGGAACGGATTTCTTAGTTCGTTCCTTCCTTCTAAGACCTTAGTCGTAAGCTGTTTCCGTAGCTTCGTATGAGCTAAGACCGAAAAAGGCAGCAATTCAAATTCCAGAGACGGTTGACCGCCCTTCGGATTCACTTGCCTCTGCTCTCATGTCAGTCTCTTACGCGCTTTCAAAGCTTACAGCTTCTTTCGTATTCGCTATTCGAATCAGTTCCTTAAGAAGCAGTTACCAACCATTTAAGTTGCTTTGAGTCCTTTGAAACAGCTATTTAGTCTTGAGTTTCCTGTCCTGTACTTTACTTTTGGTAATTCATCTAGTGGAGTGCCCTAGCGGTTATAATTAGAATAAAATCTCTCTAGTACGACTTCCTGTAAGCCAGTGCTTTGACCTATTGCTAAAAATGCTTTACCAGGCCAGCCAATAGCAGTTATCTCGCTTCTGCTAAGGTCCTTTCGATAGACTTTCCGTAGCTCAGTACTGCAGATCGTTGACGCTAAAAGCTCCTTGTGACAACTGTACTTACTGCTGTACTTGTTAAAAGAGATAGAGCCGTCTCGCTATGACTCAAAGATGGTAATAAGCTAATAGATGGGCCTCATCTCAAAAAGGTGGAAGAGAGATAGAATGAGTCAATGCGCATTTCCAGTTGAGATTCAATGTGGGAAGAGTCCTTGTCTCTAACTCACTATAGGCTCGGGAAAGAAAGAGGGCCTTGAGGAGCCATGAGAGCACCATAGAAATCGAAGGATTAGCAGTCGTAAGGCCGAAAGTGAAGAAAGAAGGTCGGCGGGATGGCATCAGTCTTATCTGTCTTAAAAACCAGCTACAAGGCCTCTTTTTAAGCGGTTAAACACGATTTACAGGGGCAAGATGTCAAAATTACAGAAAGATGTCCGATTGCGATACACAATATAAGTCATTAGCGATAGTCGACTACGTAGGCGCTTAGAGAGTGGAAGAGGTCCCAGAATCAGAGGTAGTAGCAGCAGTAACACTGTACATCAACAGGTTCTATCCCGATCTGCTTTCGGTTAAGTAAATCTCTCACTATTCATTAGATTTCGTTTGTAAACAGCCTATCCTTTGATAGGAGCTATGAGAACAGCCATTAGGTTAGGCTTTGTTGGTGACCGACTGTTGTATTGCCAGTTAATCAGTACTCTCTAGAACTCTTCTACCGTAGAAGGCAAGGCGTCTCTTGCCGAGTTAAGAACCTAACTTTACTTTAGAGCGATCTCTCGTGTGGACTTTCTCAATGTGACCCACGAATACCACACCACCCACTAGGAGTAGATCAAAGAGTTGTAAACGTCAGTTCCATATCGAAGGTAGGTTGGAAGCAATTAATGCTTAATAGCTTTTAACCTTAAAGAGCTGTAACTCATGTACCAAAGTCAATTTGTTAGTTCCAGTTTAGTGTACCCGTCTAGCTTAGTCCCTATATCGTTCATACCACGAAAGAGGAATGAATAAGGTGCTTTACTTGAGATAGAACATGAAAAGCTATGTAAGAGGTAATCGACCTATTCGCCTAGTTGCAATTGTTCACAGGAACATAGTAGGTTAGGGTCCATGTCGTCTAAGACCTATTAGCGTATCGAATATAGCCAAGGGGAGGTCCCTGCCAGCCAGGTGAACCTCTAGCCATCGAGCAACACTTTTCGAAGTAGGAGTAATAGCGCATACCTTCCGTAGTCTACTGTTCAACAATCTCAAGTTCCCATACAGGAAGTGCTATTTCTTGCTTCATTTCTGGAAAGTCAGCTAAAAAGCGAGTAGGGTAAAAGAGATTCGGATAGGAGAGCGATTAGTAGAAGGCGAATGAATAAGATCCCTTCGATTGAATTCCGAAGTCGCTTCATCTAAACTAAGGGAAAGAGAGTTTAAAGGCTAAGCAGGGCTGAGTTGGCAGCCCCAGGAAAGAAGGGAATGTCCAGCATTTAGTACCTTATATTCTTTCTGACCCCAGTCGAGTAGGGCAAAAGAGGACAAGCGGAAAGGGCATTATGGACTCAATTCCCCGGTTTCCATGGAAAGGTGTCGAAGGAAATGAATCCATAGTCGAAGGAATAGGCACATTTAGAGCTGTGTTACTTGAAAGAATAGAATGCGCAGTTGAGGGAGGTGCTCTTGTTGGAATAACCGCTCTTTTAGGGTTCTTTGGCCGCTCTTAGCAAGAATGGGATTGATTCTTAGAATACGGCCGAAGAAAGAGGCACCCTAATATGGGACGAGCGATACACGGGCCTTCTTTGTGGCTTGGTGTTAACTGTAGCACTATCAAACCTTGAAGGTTAAGTTAGTCTTCCATGAACTCAATCCCACATAAATGCTGTGGCATAAGTTATCTAGCTACATTCTATTACCGGTTGACACCCCCTTGAAACTGAAAAAAGTCTTATGGGATAACATAGACAAGTATGCCGTCTATCTCTTTAGAAAGAATATCTAAATATATATTCTATGGCCAAGCCCAGGGATTGACAAATCTATAGTGGCGGGTCTATCTTCTTCTGGGCGAGCTGCGGAGCTACTTTATTCTTTCTTTCATTCCATCGTCTTGCTTGATTGGTTGAAGAGAGCGCTTTGATAAGACTGTTCCGCGGAGAGTGTGGCTAAACACTTCTTCACCTTTCGGCCGAATGGTCGGAACTGTGATCCCGATTAGATAGTTACATTCTTATCCTCTCTATTTTGGCTTGGGGAACTATTAGGCTCATCTCTCTGAGTTCGAGCGGTTGAACTCCTCCCAGGCGAATCAATAATGATTGTGGCTGGACTCCTCTATTCATCTATCAATCTCGTTTATGAATGTTATGATGGCCAGGCATAGCCGGAACTCTTTCGTAGGCTGCTCTCGAGGCAGTTGCTTTAAACTAATCTCCCGCAGTCACCCACCATGATCGGAGCTGAGATTCTTCATACTAGCTTGGTTAGGTCAATATCTGTACCATCGCTTCTATTTGATGTAATATAGTATAGAGATCGGCTGAAGGTGAGAAATCATCAATGAAAGTAGATGCTGCTTCCCTGGCTTCAACTTCACATGATAGGGCCGTATCTGATGAATCTTTGCCTTTTAGTTGCCTTCAACTGGCCGATCAATAAGAGTAGGCATTCAGCCAGACTCCATGACTCGGGTAAATCAGCTCCACTCCCGATGCTCTTGCTATGCTCGAGCCTGATGACTTCCCTTTTCAATTGGCCGTACCGGGAAGAGTAGAGTCTGACCCGCTTCATTGCCCGAAACCAACCTTGAAAGGATAAGTTGGAACTAATTGCCAGTTTTCCAACTCAAGATCTTTTTTCATTCTACTTTAAAGACAGAATCTAATGAGAAACCTAAGGTCCACAGCATCTCCTTGAGCAGCACGACACCGGATCCATCAAACAAAGGATCTTCAAAGAGATCCGACAGAGCTTGATTACTACGGGAAGTGGATAGCCGGGGAGCATCTCTCTTAGGCCTTCTGTTCATCCATGGCGAGTCGTATCGTATAATAAGAGAAGAGATCATGCAGCTGTTCATCTAACTAGAAATTTCAAATTGCCGATGTGATACGCAGAGACGAGCTGACTAGACGGAAATTGCATATAGAAAGAGAAATGATTCGTCTTGCTTGATCGTGGTACATGCTTTTTACTGAACCTCCCATTGCTCTATCTCCGATAACATGCAGCTGATAATGAAGACATATATATAGAAAGTATGCAGTGAGGGTGGTTCTAAATCACTAGGTAGCCGTACTTAACTCGGCCCAAGCTTGACTTAGCCCAAGCAATGGCCACTCCCATGTATTCCTTGGTCAACAACCAAGAAAAGCGATTTCTAGTCTACTTCTTCACTACTCCTACAGGCTTTCTGTCTGTCTGGAGGGAATTTCATTTTCTCAATCAATCAATATGTTTAACAACTTTCGACGCATCTTTCTCTTTGATGAAGGGAGTCTTAACTCAAATTCCAGTAGTGCAACATCTTCTAGAACTCCGAGTCAATCTACAACTACTATTAGCGATTATAGTTTTCCATCGTCCGGAACTTCTCCTTCTTGTGAGGGTATTTATGAAGACCACCCTGGTCTTAACCCTTCCAGTGAACGTATAGTAGAACTTCAATCTGATATACGCGAGAAGTTGGGGGAGTTAATGCCTAACAAGAGTGCCCAAGATGTGTTGGTTGCATCCGAGGCTGTACATGGTGAAAGCAACAATATCGAATTTTTAGAAGCCATTTTAGATGATTTGAACACAAAGGGAGTAGGAAGTGAAGAATTTAGGACTGCCCTGGATCTAGCGGGGATAGTTCCCAGCCCACTTGAGCAATCTACCATTCTCCCATCGATTCCAATTGCTCCTTGTGATGCAGCGGAACCATGGCAATTAGGATCTCAAGACGCAGCAACACCTATGATGCAAGGAATAATAGACTTACATCACGATATCTTTTTCTTCCTCATTCTGATTTTGGTTTTCGTATCATGGATCTTGGTTCGCACTTTATGGCATTTCCACTATAAAAAAAATCCAATCCCGCAAAGGATTGTTCATGGAACTACTATCGAGATTCTTTGGACCATATTTCCTAGTATCATCCCGATGTTCATTGCTATACCATCATTTGCTCTGTTATACTCAATGGACGAGGTAGTAGTAGATCCGGCCATTACTATCAAAGCTATTGGACATCAATGGTATCGGAGTGCGCCCCTTCACGAGGGTGATTTAAGTGCAACGAAATGCCTTAAAGTTGAATATGGTTCGCGAAGCATCTGGCTTACCGGTAATCTCCCATTCCCGCCGTCGAGAGACTTTAATAACTATAGCATGCCAGAAACGGGGAGTTGAGGTGCTTAGACCTATACTCCGAAATGCTCCCAGCATAGGAGCCTATGGTTCCATTCTTGTTGTTGCTGGAGGTACACATCCCTCTTCTCGGTGTGGAACGATATACGAGAAATAGATGCTCAGCCTGCAATGTCCGATAACGGCGCTGAAGTAGTGAATCTATCGGCACCATAGCAGTGGCATACAACTTTGGACCTAACGGCCGGCCTAGTAACCTTTCGGAATGGGGGATCCCCGTTGGCAACAACCACGGTAGTAGTTGCGGAACTACTGGGCCGGGAGAGGACAACCTGTTGTTCCTGCTCCTCTTTCTTCGCTTCGGGGACGGAGGTCCTACGGTAGGTAACAGCAGGCACAAGCAACTTGACCGAAGGGGACCAGCGCTTCTACTCCTCCACCGAGGAGCCGTTCACAGCGAGAAGCAAGGGATGTCGTGAACGGTGGGAGGTCACAGAGAATTTACCTATACCTATTCATAGAGTGATCCTATGATCGATACAGGATATAGAGTATCCCTTTCTTTATTCTTTTTCTGAAAAAAAAAGATGAGCCTTTACTAGGTTGGAGCTATGAAGCTTACCTTATTATTAGAGAAAGGGGAATGGAAACTGAGATCAAGCGGAGACATAAAAAAAAATGAATCAAAGGTTCGAAGAAGCTCGACCAACGGGAGAGGAAGGGGACTAGATCTAATTTATTGGGGCCTACAACTTCACCGAGCTGACTAGCATCCCTTTCCACTGCGCATTTTTCGAACAAAGAAGACGACTATAGGATCGAATTCGCTTTCCGTGGTGAACTGGTCGTTCCATACCTTCTGCCTGTCTGATATGTGTGGAACCAAACCAGGTCTGCTCAAAACCATCGACCCTCCCCCTCGAATACATAGGGTAGGTAGGGCTAGGTGAGAAAGGGTTCCCTGTTGCCAATAAACTTTCCCCGGCCTTTGATTACCCTTACTCATAAAGGGTTTTACGGTCGGGAGAACTACCTAACTAAAGAAAAATAGTGCTCTTTCTAAGAGTAGGCGTGGAGAGCTTTTTGCGGGGAAACTTGCAAGTACAGTTTGGGGGGAGGCGGGCGTCGACCCAACCTTATGAGTATTCGGACTATAACAGTTCCGATGAACAGTCACTCACTTTTGACAGTTATACGATTCCAGAAGATGATCCAGAATTGGGTCAATCACGTTTATTAGAAGTGGACAATAGAGTGGTTGTACCAGCCAAAACTCATTTACGTATTATTGTAACACCTGCTGATGTACCTCATAGTTGGGCTGTACCTTCCTTAGGTGTCAAATGTGATGCTGTACCTGGTCGTTTAAATCAGACCTCTATTTCGGTACAACGAGAAGGAGTTTACTATGGTCAATGCAGTGAGATTTGTGGAACTAATCATGCCTTTATGCCTATCGTCGTAGAAGCTGTTG